GAATTCTAAAGAAAAATCATTATCGAGGGTCCAAGACCATACATATTGATAGATAGAACTGCTATTTATTTGATGAATAGACAGATTAGTTGAAAAAATCATAACTATACTTAACAATAAAATACTCGGAAAAGCCCACATACGACGAAGAGTTTTTGTTGCTGTCGGAAAAAGAAGAAGTCCCACTCCTATTAACATAGGAACTGGAAGTGGAACGAAAGGGATAATCCATGCATATTGATATGTCTGTTCCATAAAAAAAGTTTTTTAATTCTTAATTAATATTAATTGTTTCCGATTCACTGGACCTTAGACCTTAGAAAGGAGTCAATAAAAAAATGAAGATATGTACTAAGTTAAACTAACTTAAATAGAATTTGGAAATTTTTATTTCTTTTTACTTTATTCTTTCTGAGTTTCTGCTAAATACTTCAAATATTCAAATCAAGAAGTTCTAATTGGTCAAATCAGATGAAAGAAAGAAATGAATAACCAGTCTCTTTCTAATTTAAAAATTCAAATCAAATTTGAGATATTTTTCCCGAATTTGACAAGTTACTAAAAAGATTCTTTTTTTTTTCGATTTTTAATAATTAGTAATATTTTATGTGATTTTCCCATATCCTTCACCCATCTTATCGATTCCTTTAGATTTTTTTTGACCAATAGATGTCTTTCACATCCAGCTATATCAATGAGTAATCTCGTAATTTTTATTTAAATGGCAGTTCCAAAAAAACGTACTTCTGCATCAAAAAAGCGTATTCATAAAAATTTTTGGAAAAGGAAGGGATATTGGGCAGCGTTAAAAGCATTTTCTTTAGGGAAATCTCTTTCTACCGGGAATTCAAAAAGTTTTTTTGTGCGACAAACAAATAAAATAAGTAATAAAACATAACACGTTGTAATAATCTAAATCGGCCTGACTCAAAAATTGACTCATTTCATTTCGAAAATCAAATTCTCGAATTCCATTTCCTATTGATTAACTCAATAGGAAATGGAATTCGTTCCGCTCTTAGAATACGTAGAATAAGAATTCTTCGGTTTAGCTTACCGAATTCAAAAAAAAAGAATACTTTCTTTTTGTTGACAAAAACACAAGATACTCAGTTTTCTTTTTAGTATATTTCCTAATTTCCAAGGTGGGGGTATTATTTTCCCCCTCAACCTATTTGTAATAGTTATATAAGGTTTTCTTTTTTGTACAACTTTCTTACTTTTGTATTGTCTCTATATTCTCCTATATAGACCTCGCGGATCTTTCGCCATCAATCCACGCAAAAAAACTTAGCTTAGTGAGGATGTTCTAGAAAAATATGTGTCAATTTAAAATGATCCAAAATACTTTTTTTTCATTGAAAAATGTTTTTTTGGGGGGGGTTCTATCCCCTAATTAGAACTATTTTGTTTTCCAAGAGTTCAAGTCGAGGAGAGTATAAAATACACAATAAAACAAAGACCCTAAACTAAAATTTAAATAATGAACCTTCAAATACCTCGTTGAAGGGATTTTTATTCATCAATTTGAATCTTTTCTAAAAAATATTGCACCCAATTGAATTCTTCAATCTAGACGATTGCTTATACATAGGCTATTATGAGTTCAAGACAAGCCGCTATGGTGAAATGGTAGACACGCTGCTCTTAGGAAGCAGTGCTAGAGCATCTCGGTTCGAGTCCGAGTGGCGGCATATCATCTCCTAAAAAAGTAAATAGATCCTATAATGAATAATGAATTCAATTCCCGATTTTGATTTTCTGTAGGGACTCCTTTTATTTTTATGATATTCTCAACCTTAGAACATATATTAACTCATATTTCTTTTTCGATCGTTTCAATTATAATTACAATTCATTTGATAACCTTTTTAGTCGATGAAATCGTAAAACTATATGATTCATCCGAAAAGGGCATGATAATGACTTTTTTCTGTATAACAGGATTATTAATTACTCGTTGGATTTATTCAGGACATTTTCCACTAAGTGATTTATATGAATCATTAATCTTTCTTTCATGGAGTTTTTCCCTTATTCATATAATTCCGTATTTCAAAAAAAATCCAAATTTTCTAAGCACAATAATGGGGCCAAGTGCTATTTTTACCCAGGGCTTTGCTACTTCAGGTCTTTTAACTGAAATACGCGAATCCACAATATTAGTACCTGCTCTTCAATCCGAGTGGCTAATAATGCACGTAAGTATGATGATATTAGGCTATGCAGCCCTCTTATGTGGATCATTATTATCAGTATCACTTCTAGTCATTACAGTTAGAAAAAAGAGAAAGTTTTTTTCTACAAGTAATCATTTTTTAAATTTAAACGAATCGTTTTTCTTTGGTGAGATCGAATACATGAATGAAGAAAGTAATTTTTTACAAAATACTTCTTTTTTTTCTCCAAGGAATTATTACAGGTCGCAATTGATTCAACAATTAGATTATTGGAGTTATCGGGTTATTAGTCTAGGATTTATCTTTTTAACTATAGGAAT